CGTTACTCTACCGCTGAGTTAAAAGGGCCTCTTTGATTCAATTCCTGAATGAATTACTATGCAGATAAGATATATCTATACTCTGATACATATATATTATATAGATACATATATATTATATATAAGTACATGCAATAGACTCATACTCATAGTGGTTGCTAGTGGACTGATAATTTTAATTTCACTAGTGAATGAATATAGGCTCAAAATAAATGGGTTTATTTATATTGCATAAATATCAATCAATGCAATGAATTGTTTCAAGGCCGGGCCTAATTACCCTTTTCGAGAACTTCTTGATCCCCTCTTTCCATATTTTATTTATCTTGTTAATTTCCTGGTTTAGTATGATAGGCATATCACATCTTATCTTAACAATGAATGAAAGTGGGAGAAATTTAATGAAGTTCAATCCTTTTTCTGGCAGACAACTCACTCCTAGAAATATATACCTTCATATTTTTTCTATTAAATATATTATATATTTAATATTATCCTTATATTGACAATTTCAACAAACTGTTCATACTATGAGCATAGTATGATGGCGTTCGGGCAAGCATGCCCCCATCGTCTAGTGGTTCAGGACATCTCTCTTTCAAGGAGGCAGCGGGGATTCGACTTCCCCTGGGGGTAGGGTACTACGAAAGGAAGTTGATCATGGATTATCAATAGATTGAGAATTGATTTGTCCGGGGTCGATGCCCGAGCGGTTAATGGGGACGGACTGTAAATTCGTTGGCAATATGCCTACGCTGGTTCAAATCCAGCTCGGCCCAAGGATTCGCTGAGCCAAGATCACATTATATAATTCTATAGCTAGCTATAGGAAGAATAAGAAAAAACTTTCAGATATACTCCTCTTTTTTGTTCTCATAAATTCTGATCTTTTTAATAATCTAGATTCATATCACGATCTGTAAGTCTAAAGAAAAGAGCAAAGAACCTAAAAGACTCTTTTTGTTCATTGAACGATGGATTCTCAATCGTTTTGGCAATAACAAAAGGATTAAATTAATCCCTAACACCTTATTTTTATTTTTGGGGGATTGTAGTTCAACTGGTCAGAGCACCGCCCTGTCAAGGCGGAAGCTGCGGGTTCGAACCCCGTCAGTCCCGACATACCCTTTTCTATGAAAGGGGCGATGAAAGAGGGATAAGGAGCATAATTTTTAGATCATTAAAAAAACGGAGCATAATTTAGAACTTAACCCTGTCCTTCTTTCCATTTCCCCTCGATTCTTTGTTTGTATTTGTAACCAATGAAAGCGGAAACGCAGTTAGATGATATTTCATTAGATGCTTGTACCCGGAAGGCTAGAGTTTTTTTCGAAAAAGAATGAAAAAAAGGGCATTTTTTATTTGATTAGAAAGATTCGGTATGGATAAAAGATCTTCTTATGTTATACAATTCTGGACGGTGAATCGATTTGCTAGCTCAGATATTGTTAGTCACGATATTGGGCCGAGTCAATATCATTATCATCGAGATGTAATTCATCCCATTGAATTTACAGGCGAAAGGTTTATCATCTCTATGGGATTAAATCCCGAGTTATTGTGAAGTAAAAAAAAAACGAAAGATGAGATTATGGAAGTAAATATTCTTGCATTTATTGCTACTGCACTGTTCATTCTAGTCCCTACTGCTTTTTTACTTATCATATATGTAAAAACAGTCAGTCAAAATAATTAAGTTGAATGAAACTTGACTTCGGAGTTCTTAGCAAGGATTCCCTTTTTTCTTTTTCGTCTTAAATGAAATGAGCGGACTAGAATCCGCAGTATTCTATGAGATCGGATAGTATGGTAGAAAGAAAAGAGTCATATATTTCTTTCTACCATACTATTTTTTTTTTAGTATTAGACAGTTAAAAAAGCGAACTCAATTTCGTAGTACCCTTAGAGTCCACTTCTTCCCCATACTACGAGTGAAAGGGAAAATGTAAAGACTACCATTAAAGCAGCCCAAGCTAGACTTACTATATCCATGTGACTTGTGTCCCCTATCTCTATGAATATGCAGGAATTATTCCATTATTGCTCACTAATAATAGTGGAATCAATGGTGCAGAGTCAAAAAAAAGGGGGGGTGTTCTGCACCAACACTGTTGATGAATTAATTCCCTAAACCCATTTATTCTTAATATGATTTCTAGTAGAATCGGGAAACATTAAGCCCAAGCAAAATAACAACAGGTAGTGACGTCCTTCCAAGTATCGAGGGGATGTTACTAATAGAACATGTAAGATAATAAAATATCCAGTGTTTCTTTTTTCGACCTTACTAAATAAAAGGCATAAAAATAGGGAATCAAGACGGATCGCTATCCATCACAATCACAGACCTCCATTCCCCATTTGATCTAATCCTTACCCTCTCCCGATTCTGTCTTTTAAACAAAGGTTACTGAATAGAAAAGAAAAAAAGTGCCAATCGAATTCAAGGCCTAGTTAGTAGACACTCCAGTGGAAGGGCTATCAAGACTTACCGATCACT